TTGGAAACATACAAATTCAAATTGGAAAGTTATACAGTCAACATAATAAAAATATTATATTTGTTTTGTAGAAAAAAAATGACAAAATGGATCTTTTGCTCTGATATTTTAAATATTACTCTATTCTTTTGTTTCTTAATAATGTTTTTGAAGAATTGAAGCCATTGATTGATTCATAGTCTCTGTCCTTCCTCTAATTAATTCTTACGATACGAAGCAAGAAGAAAAGAGTAATCTCTGGATACTACAATATTCTATGGATTTATACGCATGAGATATCCTCCAAATTCTTTCTTTCTATTTCTATAGTAAACTACTAATGGAACTTACTCTATAATATAATTTGAAATTTAAATTTGTTTGAATAATTTCTCTAAGTTATAAGTTTAAGTTAATAGAAGAAGTTCTATTTGCTCAATCAATTATTTCCCTATAATCTTTTCTCTTTTTTTGTTTGTCCACAACTTCCTATCAATCTAAACAAAAGAGTTCCGGTTTGCCATCCTTCCCTTGTATTCTCTTCGTTTGTATATCTATTACAAAGAATAGGATACAAGTAATGAATTCCAGGCATCCCGCAAAACGAAAAAAAGTATAAACAAAGCAACAAAAAGGGTTTGGAGATTTTTTGTTGATCCATATATATATGGATCAACAAAAATTTGGCACCTTTTACCAACTTGATGTTAAGAAATCCCCGCACCTAGAAATTCATTTCGTATAATTGAACCTTTTCAAACTGTTTCTTTTTAAGAACCAAAAAAACTTGTGCCAAAATAACAAATGCAAAAAAGAATAAAAGACCTTGGACCCGTAATGGGTCTTGAAGCACTACTTCTGCATCTCCCTGACCAAAGCCTCCCACATTGGGATTGCTTGTTAATGGTTGATCAAGCTTGATGGATTCACCCTCTGAAACAAGAAGTTCTGGTCCTGGAGGTACAATATCAACTACTTGATGTCCATCCAATGGATCAACAACGGTTATTTCATATCCACCCTTTTCTTTACGTACTATTCTACTTACTACACCTGCTGATGTAGCATTATAGACTGTATTGTTACTTTTGCTACCATCAGGATAAATCTGACCCCTTCCTCTGTTCCCACCTACATATATGGGATATTTTAAGAAGTGAACATCTTTCTTCGTAGCAGGGTCGGGGGAAAGAATGGGAAAGATGATTTCACTATATTTCTGACCAGGAACAGGACCTATCACAATAATATTTCTTTTATTAGGACGATAACTCTGAAAAGACAAATTTCCAATCTTTTCTTTCAATTCGGGAGAAATACGATCAGGGGGGGCTAATTCGAATCCGTCGGGTAAAATGAGAACAGCCCCTACATTCAAACCTCCCTTTTTACCATTAGCAAGAACTTGTTTCAGTTGCTTATCATAAGGAATTCGGACAACTGCTTCAAATACAGTATCAGGGAGCACAGCTTGCGGAACTTCAATATCCACGGGTTTATTAGCTAAATGACAATTGGCACATACAATTCGTCCCGTTGCTTCTCGCGGGTTTTCATAACCCTGCTGCGCAAAAACGGGATATGCATTTGAAATGGATGACCGAGTTATTACATATATCATGATCGATACAGAAATGGATCGAGTCATCCCTTCCTTTACCCAAGAAAAAGCATTTTTATTTTGCATGTCCAATCATTAATTTCGGAGTTTCTACAATAAATTAGATAGGTAACTAGTATAGTTACCTATACACGAGTTTGGCATTGTACTAGAATAATTGTACTGGAATATACGATGAATACCTTGAGCAGATGAAAGTATAAGGAATTAAGTAAAATTTTTAATTAAATGCTTAATTTCTATTTATTTATAAAGGAAGAAGGATTCTTCTAATTTTATTGATATGATGAGATCAAATGAGTTCTTTATTCATTCATTGAATGAAAAATTACTACAAGCGAAGGAGATACACGATTTAAATAATGAAAAATCCAATATTTAACAATTGCATCTAGAATAACTGGAAAAATGGAAACAAGACCAGATATAATCTGATTGTTATGATCCAATCCAAAATCGTTGTAAACCAAACCTATCATTAGTTCCCAACCACGGGTCGAGTGAAATCCGACCCATAAATCAGTAACTAAAAGAATCGAAAAAGCTTTTATTGTGTCACTTAAGTTATAGAGGAATTCCTGAACCCAAGAATTCAGAATAATGAGTTCTTCATTACTCAGAATAAAATAACCACTTAGAATAGTGAAACAGATTATATTTGTCGAGAAATGTAAAATGATATGGAGATCATATTCATTGCATGCTTTGACCAATTGTATTGTTTCCTTGTGTATTCCTATATGAAGTTTTTGTATATGTGTTTCCGGGTACTCTTTTATCATTTCATCCAATAGGAATAGTTCTTCTAATTCTATGAATCTTTTTAGAACGTTTTTCTCTTGAATATGATTTAAAAAAGTTTCGGATTGTCTGCTATTCCACCAATAAATAACCCAAGGTTCCAGACATTTATTAAAAGAGAAAGAGACCCACCAGGGCAAAAATACCATAGATGCAAGATAAGGAAGGGAGGCCAATGCTTTCTTTTTTTTCATTTTGATCTGTGAATTGAATTTTTTTTTAATGAACCTGCTTCATTCGTCGACTTTATCTGATATTTCTCTAAAGCACGAGTTGTATAACAAAGTAGTGACCTCTGGATCTATCCCTTTCCCTTTTTATTTGTAATATATTTAAGATATCTCAATTGGGCAAATTCAAACCAATTTCATTTTCATTTGTTCCTTTCGATAAATACTCCAAAACCCACTTTAAGTAACGAATCAAGTTTCAAGACCAAAAAACTTACATTAATTCTTTCGAAACGAAACCTTTTACTGTATAATCAGAAAAAGGGTATCAATTAAAAATCATGGGCCTAAAAAGATGAATTATGTATTACGAAATACATGTTCGGATAGGTTTGATTAATTTATAGATATAAATTAATTATTAGATTAGTTAGTTAGATTAGACTTCTAGTATAAAAGAATCAGGAAACTTGCCTTTTATTAAAAAGGGGAATTAGCAAGTTCTTTTCCCCACCTTGAGAAGATATTTATTCTTTACTTTAGTTCGAGTTCGTTTTAAAGTACTTCCATTGGTATGCGCAAAAAATAGGCTAATTCAGCAGCTTTTTGTTCAATTTCTCGTGGAGTCAAATTCTCATCAGTACGAGTCAAGGGAATGGCTCCTTGGCCCCTGATTTCCATATAAAGGACACGACGAGTATAAAGACCCTCTTTAACCTCTATTCTGATTGATTGGATATCTCTCATAAGGAACCGAAGGAAGATGCGACGATTTATTCCAGGAAATCCCCAACGAAAAATACACACTCTTCCCTCTTTTCTATCGAATCGGTCATAACCGCTACCTACATTCCACGAAATAGTGCACCACAAATAGGAGCTAATGAACAGACCCGCGATCCCATAGAAAGACATCACAACCCCTTGAGGAAAAAAAACGATTTGCTGAGATGGAAATACAGAGATCAAATTCCTACCAAGATAACTGGAAGTTCCAACCACTAAGAATCCTAGTGAACCTAAAAAAAGGATACAGGCCCAGCAAAAATTACTCGTTTTTCGAGATTCCGTTATAAGTTCTATCCATATATGTTCTGATCGCCAATTCATACTATACTGCATTCAGTTGCATTCGATTGGAATTGAGCGAATAACCCAAATAAATTTAACTTTACCTTTCTTGACCCCGAAGTAACTTTCACCAACTAGCACTATTGTTATGTGAAACATCGGGAATAATTAGTTAGATACATTGACTTTCCATTTTTTATATTCGCTAATTCATTTTGAACCAGCTATATCCACATATACATATATACATGCATTTATACAGATATTATATATCCGCATAAAAGTTCTTTCACTTGTGTGTTTGGCAAAAGTCACATATCATACCATATTACACGAAATAAATATCCGTATTATCATACAGTGTTGAAATCACTTGATAAGATTCATTACCATTGGGTCTAGACAATCTTATTTTTTTGGACATGAAGAAATAAAGAAACCATTGCAATTGCCGGAAATACTAGGCCCACTAAAGGTACAAAAATGGAGGGTAAGTTGAAATCTGTCATAGAATAGATGCCTCGATTTACTATTTCTATCTATTAATATTTCTATCTATTAAAAAGATATCCTCTTATGCTTATTTAGGATATATCTATCATAAGTAATATCAAGTTATTATTATATTGTAAATAATATTATTTATAAGTGATAAATAATATCAACTATAATTCTATTAACTGTATGATTAGATAGAAACTATAATATTTAGAATATATATATATATTTAAATAATAATATATATTTAAATAATAAGTAATATAATAATTATTTATTTAATTTAATATATTAAATTAAATAAATAATTATAAATAAAAAACAAAAGAAAAAATATAATTATCCGAAACCTCTGTCTATCTACAAGGAGAACTTATGTCAACAAGGAAAACAATATATATATTGTTTCTTTTAATTACGATTACGATGAATTAAATATTTATTTTTGTTCGCTACAAATAAAATAAGCGAATTTAGTGCTATACTTTAATTTTTGGAACTGTGATTCAAAGGAAAAAAACCGTGGAGTTGAAATAACTCACTCAGAACACCTTTTAAAAGATTACGTGGTACTATTAGGTCGAATAAACCTTTTTCGAATAAATACTCAGATGTTTGTGAACCCTCGGGTACTATCGTATTCAATGTTTGTTCAATTACTCTTTTACCCGCAAATGCAATGGTTGCATTAGGTTCAGCAATAATGATATCTCCTAACATAGCAAAACTGGCTGTTACTCCACCGGTTGTAGGATCTGTAAGAATTGCTACATAGAATAACTTTTTATTTAATTGATAATTATATAAAACAGAAGAAATTTTAGCCATTTGCATCAAGCTCAAACTTCCTTCTTGCATGCGTGCTCCTCCAGAAGCACACACAATAATGATAGGTAGAGATCGATTAGTAGCATATTCGATCAAACGAGTAATTTTCTCGCCTACTACGGATCCCATACTACCCCCCATAAACTGAAAATCCATAACGCCAAAAGCTACGGGAATACCATTTAGTTGACCTATGCCTGTTTGAACAGCTTCATTTAAACCTGTCTCTCTTTGATAAGAATCGATACGATCTATATAAGAATCATCATCCTCCGGTTCTTCATCATCCGATTCTTCTTCTTCTGAAAAATCGATACGATCTCTAGAAAAATCGATATGATCTCTATCAGAATCCGGTTCTTCATCTTCATATTCTTCTTCTGAAAAATCGATATGATCTCTATCAGAATCCGGTTCTTCATCTTCATATTCTTCTTCTGAAAAATCGATATAATCTCTATCAGAATCCGGTTCTTCATCTTCATATTCTTCTTCTGAAAAATCGATATAATCTCTATCAGAATCCGGTTCTTCATCATCCGATTCTTCTTCTGAAAAATCGATACGATCTCTAGAAAAATCGATATGATCTCTATCAGAATCCGGTTCTTCATCTTCATATTCTTCATCAAATTCAACGGGTGAATCAAATTCAATGGGGTCTACAGATACCATATATTCATCCATGGGATCCCAAGTTCCGGGATCAATCGAAAGTTCAATTCTATCTGAACTACTCATTTTCAAATGATATCCACAAAATTCACAAATATACATTTTTTCACCAAAAAATTGTTTATAATGTGCTCCATAACAATTTTCACATTGAACCCATAAATGTCTGAATTTATAGAAAGGATTATCATTATGATTGGATTCTTCTACTCTAATATCCAAATCATCGATATTTTGACTAGTTCTTATACTAGAACGATCACTCTCACTACTATTTTTATTTTCAGTACAAATGAAATTATAAATGTAACTTTCGTTGGTACTACTCGAAATAGAACTATTAATACTGACTTCAAAACGAAGATAACTATCAATGCTACTAATAATGTTCTTTTTCCAACTGGATTCAGTATCATTACATGTATGATTCTTTTTCTTAGACTTAGACCCCCTATTCAAATAACTAGAAACAATAATTTCTAGTTCACTCATAAAGGAACTATCATTGTCAACCTCAAAAATATGATTTTCAATATCAAAAAATATAGAGTAACGATCACCATTACTATCCCTAACAAAAAAAGTGTCATCAGAGATCAAACTCCAAATATTCCTGATATCAAATAAATAATCAACATTATTGAAACTATAATTACTAATACGATTCCAACTAGGAACCTTTTTCTCCATATCGTTTAGAATAGGTTGTTCACTTCTATCTGTATGTCCAATACTATCAACACTATCTATTGATTTACTCGGCCCACATCTATGATGTTCTACCTTCTCGTTGGAAAATAAAAAATTGCATTGATATTTGAACATAGAAATACCTCCTATTTAATTTAATGAAAATACAAAAAATTTGATGAATAATCATTTGACCTTAACTATCAGAATTAAGCATACGAATCTAAGCATTATAATTGTTAACTAATGAGGAGTAATGAAAGAAAAAATTATCTTTTATGGAAATTCAAAGTATTACTTCATATTGATAGAATCTTTTTCTCAACTTTTGTCTTTAATAAAAAATAATTAAGTTTCTATTTACAATTTGTTCTCATTTCTCAGTCTCATTTATCATATTATCACATATTATCATATAATAATATAATAATATAATAATTAAGTTTCTATTTACAATTTGTTCTCATTTCTCAGTCTCATTTATCATATTATCACATATTATCATATAATAATATAATAATATAATAATATAATAATTAAGTTTCTATTTACAATTTGTTCTCATTTCTCAGTCTCCAATTTGTTCTCATTTCTCAGTCTCATTTATCATATTATCATATATATATTATCATATATATAATATAATAATATAATAATATAATTAAAATAATAAAATTTCTATTTAAATTAAACATGAAACATGCAACGAAAAAAATAATAAATAATAGGTGGAGGTGGAATATGTTATATACTTTTTTTATTTTTATACTTCGTACTATATATCGTATATATCGTACTATATATTATATTATATATTTATGTCATATTTTATATTCATGTTTTATTATATTTATATGTCGTATTAAATATATATATATTTATCTTGCATTTATATGTCGTATTATATATATATTATTATATTATAATATTAAACATGGTATGTTAAATATGGGTATGTTAAATATGTGTATATATAAGATATTATGTTATATTATATTTATTAGATATAATATATTAAATATAAATAGATATATATATAATTATAATAAAAATGCATTTTATTATATATATATTTTTTTATTATTATTATATATGTAGTAGATATATCATATTTAGATATCATATAAAGTAAAAGAAACAGAAACATATATGCAAAAAACATATATG